TATTGTCCACTTCTAATAAACGTGATTGACCCAATTCTAGATCATCTTCTGGAATCGTATAACTGTCAAAAGTGAGTGACTGTTCATCGGAACTGTTATAGTCTGAATACTCATAAGTCCGATACCATTGATGTCCAATAGCTTTGATAGTAATGGCTGGATCTACTACTACCTCGTCCATTGAGTATAAGAGAGCAAATGATGGTATAGCAATGAACATCGGGATGATACTAGGAAATATGGTCCGAAGAATCTCGATAGTAGTTCCATGAACAATCCTTTGCGGGATTGGATTCTTTTGATAGTGGAAATGCCATAAAGCACGAACCAAGATCCGTAATACGAAAACCAAAATCAGAATGAGGAAGAAAAAGATATCGTGATGTAAATCTATTATTCCTTGCATCATAGGTGTTGCTGCGTCTTGAAATCCTAATTGCCATGGTTCCGCTGCATCACAAGCAGCCATTGTTAGGAATAACCATTCTCGAACAATCATTTGCTTTCTTTCATTCTTTTTTTGTTCTGCTCCCTCCAAAAAAAAGGGGAGACTTCATTTTCACTGTACAAATAGTGAAAAACTATAGTTTACTTTTGTTGGTTGTTGACCAACGGAAAGCATGGGAGAAAGAAAGAAAGCACACTCGTCAGCTATCCAATATCCAAGATTCCCCTATTTCTTACATCATAGCCTCCCCAGCGAGGGGGAAGTACCCCACGACTGCACTCGCTGGAGCTGTGTGTGTTACTCTACGATATATAGATAGATGAAGCCTCCCTCCCGAATGCTTTCTTTTACGTGAGGTTCTTTCGGAACATAGTGAGCGTGAGCGTGCTTTCTGAGGTTCCTAACCTTCCCGTCGTCCGGTGGGTGCCCTCGTGGTAGTACATAAAAAAGGTAGGGCTGTGCTCAACTAAGTGAGTGAAGTTCATACGTTATTAAGTTGCAATACACCGTGAGTTAGTCCTCGAAAGTTATTATACGACTATGTTCTGACTCGACGCTACGAGCTTTGCTTAATTTGATTTGATTGAGCTTAAGAGCTCTCTTTCTCCTCGCTAGAATAGCCCCACCCAGCCAAACACATGGAAAAGAGGCGCCTCGTGTCCCCTTCTAGAGCCTTGAATTCTAGCCCCTTCGCCTTATTAAATGAAACCAAATGTGTGGCATTTCTTGGAGCAGTTGGAACAGCTTACATTATTGTTTACATCGCTTACTGGGGATTGCTTTCGAAACACCTAGGGACCACAAGGGGGATTGATTTCGAATAGGACCCAGGGCAGTCTCGCTTGTTGACTATTCCGATCCGAGCACGTGAGCTTTGATCCCCCTTCCTTGTATATATAACTTTCACGACCGTGGGCTAGTGGGCTTGGAGCAACGACGATCGATTAAGAAACCTATTCTTTTTGGCCTACTTGATTGAGGAATTACTATTAATGAAAATAAATTGCATCATTGTTAGGAAACAACACGATCAAATGGGACTCGAACGAAGCATTTTCCCTATCGATTGACTGATTGAATTGCACAGAGTTGTGTTACCCCTTAAAATGGGCCTATTTATTTAGATAAATAAATAATATAAACAACAAAACTATTTGAAACCCCCTTCCCTTAATGTGGGCTGCTTGCCGGCCTTCTTTCCCGGCTTGTTTGTTCGCTCATAGATTGCTGATCCGGTCGTCTTGACTAGTTTGTGCTTCTTACAGACAAAGAAAGAAATCAACAGGGCGTCTTGTTGAGTAGTTAGTGAGCATTTCTTAGCTACAGGTGTGCGCATTTCGATTGGCGTGTGCAGAACCTCTTGCCAGGATAGTTGCCGTGGGCGTCCGGTGGAGAAGGAAGAAGTCAGTTATAAGGGGAAAGACCGATGCCACCGAGGGGGGGACTGTAGGGCAACCCGAGTTATCCTTAGTTATCTTGTATTTGTTATTGTATTTCACTCAGTCATTCCAGCTAGTGGAGATTCGGCAGCTACAGCTCGTGAAGCAAAATATTTGATAGAAGAATCTGAGGGAGGACCAGTATGAAACCATTTCAAACCCACCTATTGTAGCTTTAGATACCTAAAATTATTATCAGTCATAAATGGCTACTGTCTGAGTCAAGTCTCACGCCACTACTAGTTGCAACTAGTTTTTGAAACCCTTTTTGGCCTCGAACCTTGGGAAAGACGGGCAAATGAATGGGCTTCGTTCGTATGATTCTCACTCTGCTACCCGCACTGCCCCACTTCAAGCCAACTGAACCTTTCCTTCCCTCTTTGAGCCGGTCAAGCTCTTTTGTCCACCAGATAGATAGTCAGTCGTCTGATTCACGCAATAATAAAGCTACCTTCGCGCCATCATCTGAACGAAATAGGGTTTTGTTTCACTGCAGCAGCCAGCATATAATATCGGACAGGAGGGAAAGAAAATCTCGCTAGAGGGGCTTTTTTTCCCTTGCTCTTTCTCCGATCCTCACGGACATCTCTTTTTTCACAAAGCAATCCTTTATTCCTTCTACTCCATCGTCGTTTTCCATGCCCAACCGCGAATCCCTTTATTTAGAAAACAAAGTCAGGACGATATTTTTTAGGAATAATAGTGAAAGTCGAAGCACTTGGAAAAAGGATCGAAAATCGGCTTTCCGCTCCGGCCCCTCGCATTTAATCGATTTCTTTGAAAGGGGTTGTGGAGCTTTAGTTCGGCTTGTTCTCTTTCTTCCCGGCTTGGAATTCCATCTCTTTTCCTCTTCTGATCTGCTAATGATGAAAGAGCATCTACGGCAGCCTTCTTTTGAGGATGATCCTCTTTGAGGGAGAAAGCAAATTGAAGAATCCGCGGATATAGACTCTTATTAATAAGTCTCTGAAGTCGGTCTTTGTCTTCTCATCGCTTGCCGCATATAACAAGTCTAGGATTGAGAGGAAGCGAGTCGAAATCCACTCTTTCACTTCAAAGCCAATCGATAGCCCGAACTGGAACTTTCTTTGAATTTGACTAAGTCACATCTGACTCATTGGAGTGAAACCTTAGATTCCCTGTCCTCCATTTCTCTTCAAAGTAACTGACTTCCGGGAAGAACGGGAGAGACGACAGATGCTCCTTTATAACTTCTGATCTCAGTATCCACCCTTAAGCCTGCTCCTCGATAAAGCCTTTCTTCTTCTTAACTTAATAAATAGGTGGAGGTCCTCGAAACTTACTTGTCAGTTCGCTTGTGCCTTGATACCTATCTATAGCTTTCCTAGCGACTTTGTTTACTCATCGCTAGTAAGACCGTCTGCTGATCCCAGGAGATCTACTGATGCACTATCCTCTTATTCACTTCTTATTCAGCCCTTAGCTTCAGCTTTTCCAACTCCAATCTTCGGCCTTTGACTTCCCGAAAAGGCATTCATCAAAGAGCCGGCTTTGCCTATTTATTGTCTCGAACACATTCCGATCAAAAAACTTCCTGCACTGCAGCACCGACCAACACGAATCTCTCAGTCGTTCCTATTCCATTATCAAGGTACAAGCTCTCCGAGCCGAAAGGTGAGGATATAGAATGACTACAACGACAGCGATAGCGATCGATCGACTGGACGGTAGGTGTATCCACCTCACATTGCCCAACTATGGCGATTGAAATCCCACTCTTTCTAGTGAGTGGAGGCACCATCTTCCTATTGTATGTAATATTATAGCCTTTCCTACCAGGAAAGGTTAGTGTCAAGGGATGGTTGAAAAAAGTGGTTTTCCGCTCCTTACTTTAATAAGAATAGTGCTTTCGTCCGGGCTATTCATTAAATTTCCAATCAAACTAATTCCCAGTTTTGGCACTCTTGGCTTGGCTGGCTCTAAAACAATCTAAATCCGTGTCTTAGGGTCGCGCGATTAGACTGAATAGAAAGTGCGTTCTTTCATAAGTGTCGATAGGATGGATTTAGCCTCCTTTTTGTCGAGCGCAACTTAAGGCAATTAAATAACTCAATCCCCCAAACCAAAACAATACACCAACTCGTTTGGCTGACTGCCTTTTCAATTGCATCCAAACCTGGCGAATCTTCCTTCCATTTACGAGACTTGACGAATAAAGGAACTGACGAATGGCTTGACAACAGGCTGGAAAAATCTCAATTTCATTCTCCGTTATAGAGCTGTCAAATGTTCATAGCCTACATAACAACTGCTCAACTGGTCGGGTATTGAGGTCATTTGCTCATTAGCAAAGTACAGTATAGAATAGCCATATAAAGTCCAACCAAAGTAGCACATCAGTTCGGCTATGATATGTATCCTCCTGTAAGAAGCATCGGCAAAGGTGTCTTTTGGACTTTTTTCCCTTTTTTATAATAATTAAAGTAAGCATTTCAAAGTTTATCTAGGAATTTTGTTTAGTGAACAAAGTCTTTTTTCTAAGAACCATGTTGACAAACCGGTCCTCTTCTCTTGTCTTGCCTCGAAGTGTAGTGTGGTGAGGTTTTGCCTCACAGAAGGAGTGGAAAATTGTGGAAAAAGCCGAAAGCGTGTACCTCTCTCGATTGAACGTATGACCTAGCAGCAGAGGATGCAGTACTATGCTAATAAGCACAGAACAGAGAGGACCTTAGAAATGGGGATCTAGTCTATCTCCAGCTATATCTTATTCGCCAGAGCTCAGTTGCTTTAAGGAAGAATTGGAAACTTACCTCAAAACAAAATTCTATTGCCCTTTCCCAGTTCTTGCAAAGATTGGTGCAGCTGCCTATTCTTTTGAGCTTCCTCCTGGCTCCCAGATTCACCTAGTCTTTCATGTCCCTCTTGAAGAATCAGATGGGTCCTAATATTTTTCCCATTTCCCAGTAGCCTTTTGTGGGGGATGATCGTCAGATTAAGGCGGAGCCGGTGGCTATACTTCAGCCCAGGATGAGAAAGAGAAAGAATCTGGCAGTGCCCCTGATACTGGTGCAATAATCCAATATCTCTCCTGAAGACGCTACTTAGGAGGACTACAGCTTCATCACCTCTCAATTTCCTCGCTTTGATCCTTGAGGACAAGGAAGGATGGGATGAGGGGGCAATGAAAATGCTTTAAAATAAAAGAAAAGCCTTTATTTCAAGCCCTCTTCAAAGAAAGGGAGGGAAAGAACAATAGCGCTCTGAGGAAGAGAATGATTTCTATTCCATTTCATTGCCCTCTTATCTTATTACATTACATTGTCAGTAGGTCAGTCAACTCATACAGAAAGAAGCGCCTTTGCGGAGAGACGCCCAGAATGCCCTATTTCCCCCCAGGGACCCTTAGGAAGGACATGGGGATAGTCCTTATAGACTCTAACCAGAAAGAACCCATGATCCAGATCGATCATTTCAAAGCCAAGCTCCAGTCTCAAAAGCTCAGAAACTTTCTGCTCCAATATCTTATAACTGACCGACTTCCCCAGGACTTTGACAATAAGGGCTCTACGCCAGGGCTTCCATAAACTTATGCACTCCTCTTTGGTGATAGTGACCCTAGGCCATGGACCTGTCTTCTCTGAGTCCGCAGATGCTTCCGTCAGACTTGGCCTCCCCCATGCCTCTTTCATCTTCTTCATCATCCGAGCCTACATAGATCGGAGGTTTCTCCTTACCAAACAGCAGGGTATCCTTTCAAGATATGTCACTCCAAACAGTTGGGATTGGGGGGTATTAGTGATCCCTTCCACTGGTTCTATGTCTATAACCTGGGACATATCATGACAGCCAACCAAATCTCCCGGCGTTTACACTTCTTGGTGCTACGAGAGAGGAGGAGAAAAAGATAGAAGAAAAGAGACGACATAGGAAGTCGTTTCGCATGTAATGGAAGCTCTTGTCCTTACCGTCGTAAAATAAGAGCACCAGGCTCTGCCCATTCACAAGGACTCGATTGTTTTCCATGAATTTTATTAAGCCTCTATTTCTCATAAAAGCCTTGGAACTGGTTAAAAGGAGCTTGCTTTTGAGGTCGTATAGTGAAGCTTGTATACTAGATTCCCATTAAAGGAGTGGGAATCCTTCAGGCTGCTCCATCCATATATGTAAATCTTCTTCAAAAGAATTGTTTAGGATGTCCACTTCTTATGAAGAAATTATTAGATTCAGAATAGCAGTATGGAACCTCGCTACAGGAGTTGATCTAAACCTTCCGTCTGCTTTCAGCCTTTTGCGAGTAATCTGGCCTTACGCTTATCCAACGATCCACTTGCAACGTTCGCATCCAGTGAAAAATGGTTTTTCTATTTGATACTTACTTTAAGAGGTTGAAATCATATAGTTCAATTCATCTTATTTTCTATTACTACTTCCACGGTATCAGTAGTCGCAGTAGTCCCATTATCAATATCAAGATATTTCTTCCTTAGTTCCTCCTGCAAAAGCAATAGCCCCAGGATATTTCGCATATTTACTGTATTAATTAACATTAACATATTTCATGTACTCTTACAAGCCATATATGAAATATGAAGAGTCAGTTTAAGCCTCAAAGGAAGTCAAAGGCTGTTAAAGAAAGTTTCAACTCCTCTGCTAGGCCAGAAAGTTCTGGTTCAGAAAGGTATAATGGATAAGCTCCAGCAGTTCTTTCTTTAAAGCCAGTAGAAGTAGAAATACCGACAAGTGTACCATCCATAGTAGTCGTTTTGTGCATTTTATTGCCTTTCCAATTACAGTATAAGTTAAGCCTCTGGAGATCCGGTTGGAGCTGGAGTTCCAGCAGTTGGACTCTCTTTCGATAGCGAAAAAGTTTCAGTTTCATTTCGATGGAGTTATATCAATATTTGCGGTCGGGCCATACGAGCTACCCCAGTGGGAGTGCCCTCTTTTTATGTCTAGCCTTTCCATTCAGTCTTCAGTCTTAAAGTGAGCAGCCTATCTAATTGCAGGCTCAGCCTATCAAAATCCTAAGGGTTGGAGGGCCATTGCCAATTAGGAGAGATCAGTTTCAGTGCAAATTCCAAGTGATCCAGTTGTTCTGATGGGACGATATCCTGAGTGGTATGTTTCAAATTTACCACATGCTTGCCCTTGAGTTTTCCCTTGTAGAATATTGACTTCTACAATATTTGTTTTGCCTTCGAGGTATGAAAATGACTCTTTTTTTTCCTAGTCTACTATAACTGACTTAATAGAATATGGTATTCAATAATACTTATTATTATTAGTAAATATCACAGGACAGTGATTGACTGCCAAGTTTATTTCCGTGCCCCCTTTTTTTCTTGAAATAAGTTTATGCACTAGAGTGCCCTTTCCTAGGGCTGGTTACATATAAGAATATAGATATATATTTCTTTTTTTGATTCCCAATGGTTTTAGTTGTAGTTGAAGTTTGTTCTAGACAGTTTCAGTTGCTTTTGCTGTCGGTCTAGATGAGGGACGAAGGGACCGGAGTCAACCTTACTCCCTTCATTTGAGTTGGAGGTCTTACACCTTTATCACTATGCATAGGGTTTCCCCTCCCCTGGAAATAAATGTAAACTTTCTCCCTATGTTATTGGCTCGCCGGGACCGATAGCAAAGGAAACACTGGCTTGAGGGAACTATGCCCTACTAGTAAACTTTCTTTACAAGGGAACTAGGCGGGGGGGAGCTTACTTCACTTGTGAAAATATATGATTCTCGTTCTCGAAACTCCACTCTTTTTCTCTTTCAAACTAGGAGGATTGGCATTTGGCCAAGATGTGATCTATCTCTTTCTTTGGTTGGAGTGGAACTTTGGTTTTCTTTAGCGAGGAACCGTTTCACTCGGCGGACAGTCTGGTGGATTAGAAAGAGAATCCTACTGGACACGAGAAGAATAAAGACAAGTCATAAAGGACAAGAAGAAATCGGACCAGAAGTTGAAGAATGCCTCTCACACAGATGGACAGCAGGGAAAGCCTTCTAAGGCGGACTCTGGCTCTTTCATTTGTAAGAGTCCTCCTCAGGTACGAGATTGTCCGATGAAGGAGAAACTTGCTGGTTGCCGAGGACAAGAGGGAAGAACCCCCTAGGGTGAATCCGTTACAGTTGCGGAATGCGATCACCCATGAGAAGCCTACGTCTGCTGGGCTTATGTATGTTGAGATAGTGCTGAATGAAATGGCCACTCTGCTCGTGCGATGGTCGATACGGGCCGGGCGCCACGAGACGAGGCTACTTCCATCCAAGGGAAAAGTGAAGTCCAAAGAGCAAACCAGGCAGAAACTTGATATGCTATTAAACAAGGGAGGACCTCCCGGGGTTTCGTTTCCTATTCCATAATAAGCCCTACCTACTAGTACTAGGATCAGGGTTCGTGGTCAAGAATGGGCTGCTAAAGCCTTTTATTTTCCTTTTGGAGAACTTGACTACTTAAGATCATCTAGGTCTCATCTAAGCCCTTCTATAGAGGAGTTAAAGGAGGATGAACTCCAGCTCTCGGCATGAACTAACTTCCTCCTGGCGACGATCCGATATGTCACAATTCATCTGCACAAGACATTCGAGAGCTCGTCTGTAAAGTAAAACCTTCCTTCAGGAGTGAAGGTGCAGATGAAATAAATCATCAGCTGTGGCCGCTGCAAGTCTTTTTTTAGTTTAAGAAGAATGGATTTTTAAAGGTTGTGCTAGAATTCGATCTAACTGTATCCGGTCTTTCGAAAGTCGAAAGAGAGTAAGCTCTTTTGCGAGAGTTCAGAAGAAAGATTTGCTAACTATGAAATTATATGCCCTGCTGTCAGAAAGAGATGTCAACCTTCAGGGTAAAAATCTAATTATTATTAATAGCAATCTATTTCCCCACCAGATCAGAAAGAACACCCTAATACAAAGTGAGATGATCAGAGAGAAAAAGTACCCGTCTCATCCTCTCACCCTTAACGATACAAAGTTGCGATCACTTAGTCTCACCCGTCATAGAGAGAGGTGAAGTGAGATTCATGTGCTGCTTCAAAAAGATCATCGGTTACGGATTCACAGCTTCTACGAGAAGATCTGCAGCGGCGGCAGGCTTGACAGATTCCATATCTTCTGTGTTGATCTGCTTTTCTGTCTGTCCTGCTAATCTTTACCGAAAAAAGATTCAATGTTACTGATGTATATCCCACTTGCTGATTTTAAGGATTTTAACAGCTTTTTAGTTTATCAATTAAGAGATAAAATTGTGTTAAGCATGGCAATTTCTACTTTATCAGGCGATCAGTCCTAGAACTTCCATTCTGTAGCCAAACGGGGACCGGCTTCGCGGGTATCCAAACCACTCGAGGCTAAGCACTTTGGGCGCAAGGTTTTTTAGAATAGGAAAGCTTGGACTTCCTCTCTTCACCCCCGTTGGGACGACTGTAGAATGCCTCTGCCTGATCTATAAACTCTCTTTTGGTGGGGGTCAGGTGTACTCTTGGGTGGAGGCTGGGGGTTCAAACCCTTCAAAGCACTCCTTGCCATCTTTATTCTTTTTCTTACTTGTTGGAAATCTAAAGCTTTGAACTTCCTTTGAATTTGAAGGTGGTTACTGTGCACATTTATTGTGTGACACTCTTTCTTGTGTACGGTTTGGAAACTCAGGTAGGTCGACTTTTAGTCAAATACCGGGGAAGGTACTAAACTAGATCCTTTTCAATAGCACCTAGAAGGGATTAATCAGGCCTCCTGGTTTTAAGGTGCAAGGTCTACCCCTTCTTTAAACCTCTCCGGCGTATAGGAATGACTTAAGTTTTTCTCTTCCCTAGGCCATAACTTCGGATCCTGTGAGGCCCAGAGTTCCCCAATGAGCTTATAAAATTGACAATGGAAAACACACTTATTGGACGAGTCGGGTGAGGTTAGTAAATTCAGAACCAGTTCCTGATTAGTTCACCTGCTGCATCTCTAATCAATGGCTTTGGGCTTTCCCTACATGAATAGTTATTCCACCTCACCAGCTCTTGGCTTCCTCAGGCCTTAAGTAATGTAATCCAACTTAATCTCTTCTTTTCTTCTATCCTTAGAAGAATGGGGTTAGCGAGTTGGTTCAGGAATCAGTAGCATAACACTCTCTATCGAATTGGTTTCTTGTACAACCACTCGATCTAGTTAATCCTAGGAGCGATTAGTCCCTCATGAATAGAGCGAATAGAGCCGGTTTAGAGACGGTTTAGAAGATCAGTGAATAAGAGAAATTCTGGGAAGCTAAAGGTGTCAAAGACTTGTATACTACTAAGATTAGGCTTTCGATCTGGCACGTCGTGCAACTCAGACTGCCCTTGAACGATAGAAGTCTAGCAGCATCCCCCAAAGGGATCAACAGGACTAGAAAATAAGAAAACGTGTTAGGGGAATGGAGCTCCAGCATTCTTTTCCCTTCCTCTTTAGACGGATTTTGGGACCTTATAGACCACTCCCATGGATATCCCCTTGCAAGACAGGTGTAACGAGCTCCTCGGACTTGTTCTCTACTTGAAAAGATAGGTGGCCCCAGTGCACACTCCAAAAGGTATTTTATTTAAGACAGGATCCTCTGTAAGGGTTTGTTTGGTTTACCACTTGCCCCACTTCCGTGTGTTCTATACTCCTGTGGTCCGAAGTCTAAATTAGAAAGTTCCTTCCTTGCCTTAGACTTCGAGTTGCCATTCGAACCTCTTTGCGTGTCGGTACCAAAAACCGATGCCTTACCACTCGGCTATACTCCATACGGCGAAAACATCAGTCTTGGAGATTGGAATTGGTAAAGGCTTTGGGTTGGGAACGAAACCCGCCTAGCAATGGAAGAAATGGTTTGACCGCAAGCAATCTCTGAAGGAGGGTAGCCCTATCTTCTTTTGAGGAGGAATAGGTAGATCAATAAGTAGCCCGAAGCCACTCACTGAATTATGCGACAGCCGGGTAGGACTGATTTCGAGATCGATTGCCTTATGTGGCTTTCTCCCACTGGGTTTTTCTGGGTGAGAAGAGATGCTCAAGAAGGAAGCATAGAGTGGAATCCTGGAGACCCCTCTGGCACGCCGGGATGGTGTTCTTTCATCCTTGTTCATTTCTTTTTCCTAGTGAGTGAAGAGGGTTTTATGTTGAGGGGAACCTTACTGTACTTTCTTGGTTCTAGTCTACGTGGTCTTACTAGCCCGAGGGGGAGCCTCGCTCATTCTGTCATTCCATTCCACACTCTGTATCCAGGTTTTGTCAGTCTTCCTGTACGCATAGAGGAGAGGGGTCATTCGGAAGGTGAGTCTGCGTTTCCTAGTCTACTTCAACTAGACTCTTACCGAAATTTCGTATAGAAAGAGTTTCGTCTTGTTGATCATTGGCAATGCTTGTAAGCCCTCTTTTAGCGCTTATAGTTACCCTTTTACCAACCCCTAATTCCTATCCCCACGAGTTACGAGCTCCGAGATCCCTTTAAAAGCCAACCTTTCTGCTCAGTAAACTTCGTTCTAGCTTTCTTATCCCTCTAGTTTTCGAGGCAAGATTCGGAGCCCACAAGTTAAGGCGCTAATCTTCTTCTGACCGTACATCCCTTGGATAGAAGGGATCAAACTCAACTCTTCCTTTTAGTAAGGAAATGTGTCTATCCAACTCGTACTTCGCAACCTAGATCTTTGTATGTATGGGTCTCGGTAATTTAAGAGACTAGATCAAATAGGGCAATTCGTAATGCTCTCTTCCTTCCTGTCCTAAATAAGGTCAGTCTCATCGGCAGGCATTCTTCTTAGTTCTGAGGTATCTAATGCTGTCTTTCCAGATTGATTCTTATATAAGAAAGAAGTATAAATAATTGTTGCTACTACGGTTAAGAAGACTCTTATTATGTTATGGACAGTCCAGGAACGAGACCTTCACCTAACCCTCAGAAGGTTGGCTCGTTGTTAACAAGCAAATGCGAAGGAAAAGGCTTAAATCTCACATTTCGATGTCACTGCTGAATGTGGTTGCTTGAAAGGAAAATTTCACATACGGAAGAGAGAAAGCAGTCTTAGCAAGAACCCTTTTTAGGGTAACCCTAGCCGAGGAGCTTCTTTGGCCAGTTGCTTCATGACATGAAAGAGAGGAACTGCTAGTCTTTAAGCTTCAAGGGCCTAGCGTAAATGATTTTGACTTCTTACTTCTTCTCACTCAACTTCCTTAGAGAACAGCGAGAACTCGAAACCGATAACAACCCTAATGGGTTCACCCATCAACAGCTAGAAAACAATTTTTTCAACAACGAAGTAGCAACTACCTTAAATCAGCTATTAATACGGTTAGCCCCTTCGGGAAGAACCCAGAGAAAATAGCTATACAACAAGAGACATTGTCCATACAAAGACTTGAGGTGACTAGCCTTAGCTAACAGCAGAGGTATTCTCTTTGAACTTGCTCCAGACTATCTTGCTTGGATCACCGCTACCTCACTCCCTATCCGATTCTTCTCCTCAGGATATTCTATCGGCTTATTCTCCGACAATAGATATTCGGAGTATCCCCCTCTTCCTTCTCTTATGAGTGGATATTAGTTACAAAGGAACTAGTGTTAGGACACTTGAAGAGGCAGAATAACAAGCAGAAGCAGGAGATACTAGAGCATAGCTCCTTCCAATACTTAGCTACTTACCTCGGTA